CATCAAATCACTTTTTCGAAAAATACGAGACATCTAAGTCATACAAGTAAAGAGATCTATTCATTGATAAGAAAAAGAAAAAATGTGAACGTTGATTGGATTGGTGATAAAATAGAATCCTGGGTCGCGAACAGTGATTCGATTGATGATAAAGAAAGAGAATTCTTGGTTCAGTTTTCCACCTTAACGACAGAAAAAAGGATTGATCAAATTCTATTGAGTTTGACTCATAGTGATCATTTATCAAAGAATGACTCTGGTTATCAAATGATTGAACAACCGGGAGCAATTTACTTACGATACTTAGTTGACATTCATAAAAAGTATCTAATGAATTATGAGTTCAATACATTCTGTTTAGCAGAAAGGCGGATATTCCTTGCTCATTATCAGACAATCACTTATTCACAAAACTCGTGTGGGGCTAATAGTTTTCATTTCCCATCTCATGGAAAACCCTTTTCGCTCCGCTTAGCCCTATCCCCCTCTAGGGGTATTTTAGTGATAGGTTCTATAGGAACTGGACGATCCTATTTGGTCAAATACCTAGCGGCAAACTCCTATGTTCCTTTCATTACAGTATTTCTGAACAAGTTCCTGGATAACAAGCCTAAAGGTTTTCTTATTGATGATATCGATATTGAGGATAGTGACGATATTGAGGATAGTGACGATATTGATCGTGACCTTGATACGGAGCTGGAGCTTCTAACTAGGATGAATGCGCTAACTATGGATATGATGCCGGAAATAGACCGATTTTATATCACCCTTCAATTCGAATTAGCAAAAGCAATGTCTCCTTGCATAATAGGGATTCCAAACATTCATGATCTGGATGTGAATGAGTCGAATTACTTATCCCTCGGTCTATTAGCGAACGATCTCTCCAGGGATTGTGAAAGATGTTCCACTCAAAATATTCTTGTTATTGCTTCGACTCATATTCCCAAAAAAGTGGATCCCGCTCTAATAGCTCCGAATAAATTAAATACATGCATTAAGATACGAAGGCTTCTTATTCCACAACAACGAAAGCGCTTTTTCACCCTTTCGTATACTAGGGGATTTCACTTGGAAAAGAAAAAGAAAATGTTCCATACTAATGAATTCAGGTCCATAACCATGGGTTCCAATGTACGAGATCTTGTAGCACTTACCAATGAGGCCCTATCGATTAGTATTACACAGAAGAAATCAATTCTAGACACTAATACAATTAGCTCTGCTCTTCATAGACAAACTTGGGATTTGCGCTCCCAGGTAAGATCGGTTCAGGATCATGGGATCCTTTTCTATCAGATAGGAAGGGCTGTTGCACAAAATGTACTTCTAAGTAATTGCCCCATAGATCCTATATCTATCTATATGAAGAAGAAATCATGTAACGAAGGGGATTCTTATTTGTACAAATGTTACTTCGAACTTGGAACGAGCATGAAGAAATTAACGATCCTTCTTTATCTTTTGAGTTGTTCTGCCGGATCGATCGCTCAAGACCTTTTGTCTCTACCCGGACCCGATGAAAAAAATGGGATCACTTCTTATGGACTTGTTGAGAATGATTCTGATCTAGTTCAGGGCCTATTAGAAGTAGAAGGCGCTCTGGTGGGATCCTCGCGGACAGAAAAAGATTCCAGTCAGTTTGATAATGATCGAGTGACATTGCTTCTTCGGCCCAAACCAAGGAATCCCTTAGATATGATGCAAAATGGATCTTGTTCTATCGTTGATCAGATATTTCTCCATGAAAAATACGAATCGGAGTTTGAAGAGGGGGAAGGAGAAGGAGTCCTCGACCCGCAACAGATAGAGGAGGACTTATTCAATCACATAGTTTGGGCTCCTAGAATATGGCGCCCTTGGGGCTTTCTATTTGATTGTATCGAAAAGCCCAATGAATTGGGATTTCCCTATTGGGCCAGGTCATTTCGGGGCAAGCGGATCATTTATGATGAAAAGGATGAGCTTCCAGAGAATGATTCGGAGTTCTTGCAGAGTGGAACCATGCAGTACCAGACACGAGATAGATCTTCCAAAGAACAAAGCTTTTTTCGAATAAGCCAATTCATTTGGGACCCTGCGGATCCACTCTTTTTCCTATTCAAAGATCGGCCCTTTGTCTCTGTGTTTTCACATCGAGAATTCTTTGCAGATGAAGAGATGTCAAAGGGGCTTCTTATTTCCCAAGCGGATCCCCCCACATCAATATATAAACGCTGGTTTATCAAGAATACGCAAGAAAAGCACTTCGAATTGTTGATTCATCGCCAGAGATGGCTTAGAACCAATAGTTCATTATCTAATGGATTTTTCCGTTCTAATACTCCATTCGAGAGTTATCAGTATTTATCCAATTTGTTCCTATCTAACGGAAGGCTATTGGATCAAATGACAAAGACATTGTTGCGAAAAAGATGGCTTTTCCCGGATGAAACGGTTGTTGCTATCTGCTCCAATAACGAATCGTTGGTTTAAGTTTAACTGAATAACGAAATAA